GTTAATGTAGCTTAAGCAAAGCAAAGCACTGAAAATGCTTAGATGGGTATTTTATACCCCATAAACATTTTAAAGGTTTGGTCCCAGCCTTCTTATTGTCTGTTAGTAAAATTACACATGCAAGTCTCCGCCCTCCTGTGAGAATGCCCTTCAAATCCTTTAGATCTAAAGGGGCTGGTATCAAGTACACTCTTGTTTAAGAGTAGCTTATGACACCTTGCTCAGCCACACCCCCACGGGAAACAGCAGTGATAAAAATTAGGCTAATAAACGAAAGTTTGACCTAGTTATACTACACTTAGGGTTGGTAAATTTCGTGCCAGCCACCGCGGTCATACGATTAACCCAAGTTAATAAGCATCGGCGTAAAACGTGTTAAAGGAGAAAATTACAAGTAAAGCTAAGACCTAACTAAGCTGTAGAAAGCATTAGTTATAAGAAAATCAAATTACTAAAGTAACTTTATTATATCTTATACACGATAGCTAAGAACCAAACTGGGATTAGATACCCCACTATGCTTAGCCCTAAACCAAAACAATTAAATAACAAAACTGTTCGCCAGAGAACTACTAGCAATAGCTTAAAACTCAAAGGACTTGGCGGTGCTTTATATCCATCTAGAGGAGCCTGTTCTATAATCGATACACCCCGATAAACCTCACCACTTCTTGCTAATTCCGCCTATATACCGCCATCTTCAGCAAACCCTTAAAAGGCATAGCAGTAAGCCAAAATATTTTACATAAAAACGTTAGGTCAAGGTGTAGCTTATGAAGTGGGAAGAAATGGGCTACATTTTCTAAACAATAGAATAACCACTTTAAACGAAAGCCTTTATGAAATTAAAGACTAAAGGAGGATTTAGTAGTAAGTCAAGAATAGAGTGCTTGACTGAATAAGGCCATGAAGCACGCACACACCGCCCGTCACCCTCTTCAAGTATATAATGCTAAAATATAATTAATTCTCAGCTAACTAGTATTAGAAGAGATAAGTCGTAACAAGGTAAGCATACTGGAAAGTGTGCTTGGATGAATCAAAATGTAGCTTAATTAAAGCACCTGACTTACACTCAGGAGATTTCACACTTCGTGACCGTTTTGAACCAATACTAGCCCGTGAAATAAACTTAAAGTTAAAAAAAAACAATTAAAATAAAACAAAACATTTAACTAATATTAAAGTATAGGAGATAGAAATAATTTTACTGGCGCGATAGAGATAGTACCGTAAGGGAACGATTGAAAGAAATTAATAAAAGTATAAAACAGCAAAGATTACCCCTTGTACCTTTTGCATAATGACTTAACTAGAACAACCTTAGCAAAGAGCACTTCAGTTAATTATCCCGAAACCAGACGAGCTATTCACGAACAACTAATAGAGCTAACTCATCTATGTGGCAAAATAGTGAGAAGATTTGTGAATAGTGGTGATATGCCTACCGAGCCTGGTGATAGCTGGTTGTCCAGGTAAGAATTTCAGTTCAACTTTAAGCTTGCCTAAAAAATATTAAATTTTAATGTAAACTTAAATGTTAATCTGCAGAGGTACAGCTCTGCAGAATAAGATTACAACCTTAATTAGTGAGTAAATTTATTTAACAACCATAGTTGGCCTAAAAGCAGCCACCAATTAAGAAAGCGTTCAAGCTCAACAATAAAATATATATTTAATTCAAAAAATAACATAAACTCCTAACACAACCACTGGATTATTCTACTTATTAGTAGAAGAGATACTGTTAAAATGAGTAACAAGATTTTATATCTCCATACACACGTGTATATCAGACCGAATCCCAACTGATAGTTAACAATTAAATAAACCTATATACTAATTAACAATTTATTACCATTACATTGTTAATCCAACACCGGAGTGTACATAAGGAAAGATTAAAAAAAGTAAAAGGAACTCGGCAAACATAAACCCCGCCTGTTTACCAAAAACATCACCTCTAGCATTACCAGTATTAGAGGCACTGCCTGCCCAGTGACATTAGTTAAACGGCCGCGGTATCCTGACCGTGCAAAGGTAGCATAATCATTTGTTCCTTAATTGGGGACTTGTATGAATGGCCCCACGAGGGTTTGACTGTCTCTTACTTTTAATCAGTGAAATTGACCTTCCCGTGAAGAGGCGGGAATATAAAAATAAGACGAGAAGACCCTATGGAGCTTAAATTAAAGTGTTCAACAAAATTTTAACTCAATCCAACAGGAATAATAACATTTTAACTGAGCAATAAATTTTGGTTGGGGTGACCTCGGAGTATAATAAAACCTCCGAGCAATTTAACTTAGACCTACCAGTCAAAGTGATATAATCTATTGATCCAATCATATTGATCAACGAAACAAGTTACCCTAGGGATAACAGCGCAATCCTATTTGAGAGTTCATATCGACAATAGGGTTTACGACCTCGATGTTGGATCAGGACATCCAAATGGTGTAGCAGCTATTAAAGGTTCGTTTGTTCAACGATTAAAGTCCTACGTGATCTGAGTTCAGACCGGAGAAATCCAGGTCGGTTTCTATCTATTAAAAATTTCTCCCAGTACGAAAGGACAAGAGAAATGAAGCCTACTCCAAAAAGTGCTTCTACAGACTAACAGATGAATATATCTTAATCTGAACAACTATTCATAAGCATTTATCCTAGACCAGGATTCGTTAGAGTGGCAGAGCCCGGTAATTGCATAAAACTTAAACCTTTATTTTCAGAGGTTCAATTCCTCTCTCTAACAACATGTTTATAATTAATCTCCTCATTTTAATTGTTCCTGTTCTACTAGCAGTTGCCTTCTTAACCCTAATTGAACGGAAAATTCTAGGATATATACAAATACGAAAAGGACCTAATGTTGTAGGACCGTATGGCCTCCTTCAACCCATTGCCGACGCCGTAAAACTCTTCATTAAAGAGCCTTTACGCCCACTAACATCATCAGTATCTATATTTATTACCGCACCAATCCTTGCACTCACACTAGCTTTAACTATATGACTCCCACTTCCTATACCTTACCCCCTTATCAATATAAACCTTGGTATTCTATTCCTCCTTGCAGTCTCTAGTTTATCTGTATACTCTATCTTATGGTCCGGATGATCTTCAAACTCAAAATATGCACTAATTGGCGCATTACGGGCAGTAGCCCAAACAATCTCATACGAAGTAACCCTTGCCATTATTCTCTTATCAGTATTATTAATAAGCGGTTCATACTCTCTCGGAAACCTAATTATTACACAAGAACATGCATGATTACTATTTACATCCTGACCATTAGCTATAATATGATATATTTCTACCTTAGCAGAAACTAATCGCGCACCCTTTGATCTCACAGAAGGAGAATCAGAATTAGTCTCAGGCTTTAATGTTGAATATGCCGCAGGCCCCTTTGCATTATTTTTCTTAGCCGAATATGCTAATATTATCATAATAAACATTTTAACCGTAATCCTTTTCTTAGGTACATTCCACAATCCCTACTGACCCGAGCTATACTCAATTAATTTTATAATTAAAGCTCTCTTATTAATTTCCTCTTTTCTATGAGTACGCGCTTCATACCCTCGATTCCGATATGATCAACTAATACATTTACTATGAAAAAATTTTCTCCCTTTAACCCTGGCCCTTTGCATATGACATGTAGCATTTCCAATTTTCACTTCAAGCATTCCCCCACAATCATAAGAAATATGTCTGACAAAAGAGTTACTTTGATAGAGTAAATCATAGAGGTTTAAATCCTCTTATTTCTAGAATCATAGGAATTGAACCTACCCCTGAGAAATCAAAAATCTCCGTGCTACCATTCTACACCAAGTTCTAGTAAGGTAAGCTAATTTAAGCTATCGGGCCCATACCCCGAAAATGTCGGTTAATACCTTCCCCTACTAATTAATCCTATAATTTTTATTACCCTCTTAGGAACCATTATACTAGGAACATCCATTGTAATAACAAGTTCACATTGATTTATAACTTGATTAGGCTTCGAGATAAATATAATAGCCATTATGCCTATTCTCATAAAGAAATACTCCCCCCGATCGATAGAAGCAGCAACCAAATACTTTCTAACACAAGCCACAGCATCCATAATCCTTATACTAGCTATTATTATTAATTTAATACATTCCGGTCAATGAACAATTAAAAATATAGAGAATTATACTGCCTCAACACTTATTACTATTGCCCTTGTAATAAAACTAGGTTTAGCCCCTTTCCACTTTTGAGTCCCAGAAGTAACTCAAGGAGTATCCTTAAATTCAGGTTTAATTCTCTTAACATGACAAAAAATTGCTCCATTAACCCTTTTATACCAAATCTATTCATCAATTAACACAAATTTACTCTTATTAATATCACTAACATCTATTATAATCGGTGGCTGAGGGGGCCTTAACCAAACACAATTACGCAAAATTATAGCATATTCATCTATCGCACACATAGGTTGAATAATAATAATTTTAATTTATAACCCTAACCTCTCCCTCCTAAACTTACTTCTTTATATCTTTATAACCTCCTCAATATTTATACTATTAATTTTTACTTCAACTACTACTACCCTATCCTTATCCCTTACCTGAAACAAAACTCCTATCATCACAATTATATCCCTAATCACTCTTTTATCCTTAGGAGGCCTTCCTCCATTAACAGGATTCATACCTAAATGAATAATCATCCAAGAATTAACAAAAAACAATAGCGTAATTTTACCTACCTTAATAGCAATCTTAGCATTACTTAATTTATTCTTCTACATACGCCTTACATACTCAACTGCTTTAACAATATTTCCTACAATAAATAACACAAAACTCACATGACAATTTCAAAATATAAACATCTTGCCAATAATAATACCACTAATCATAATCTCAACCCTAACCCTACCTTTAACCCCCCTGCTCATTCTACTAAACTAGAAGTTTAGGTTACATAGACCAAGAGCCTTCAAAGCTCTAAGCAAGTAAATTTTACTTAACTTCTGAATATAAGGACTGCAAGACTCTATCTTACATCAATTGAATGCAAATCAACCACTTTTATTAAGCTAAGCCCTTCCTAGATTGGAGGGCTATAATCCCTCGAAATTTTAGTTAACAGCTAAATACCCTAAACAACTGGCTTCAATCTACTTCTCCCGCCTTGAAAGAAACGGAAGTAGGCGGGAGAAGCCCCGGCAGAATTGAAGCTGCTTCTTTGAATTTGCAATTCAATATGATTTTTTCACCACAGGACTTTGGTAAAAAAAGGATTTACACCTTTATCTTTAGATTTACAGTCTAATGCTTAATTCAGCCATTTTACCCTTACCTATGTTCATAACTCGCTGACTCTTTTCCACTAATCACAAAGATATTGGAACATTATATATAATTTTTGGTGCTTGGGCCGGCATAGCTGGTACAGCCCTGAGTATTTTAATCCGAGCCGAACTCGGTCAACCAGGTGCTTTACTTGGTGATGATCAAATTTATAATGTTATCGTAACAGCCCATGCTTTTGTTATAATTTTCTTTATAGTAATACCTATTATAATAGGTGGCTTTGGTAACTGATTAGTCCCACTAATAATTGGTGCTCCTGATATGGCCTTCCCCCGTATAAATAATATAAGCTTTTGACTCCTCCCACCCTCTTTCCTACTGCTATTAGCTTCTTCCACTGTTGAAGCTGGAGCAGGGACAGGTTGAACTGTATATCCTCCTTTAGCCGGAAATTTAGCTCATGCAGGTGCCTCAGTTGACCTTGCAATTTTTTCTCTACATCTAGCAGGTGTATCCTCTATTCTCGGCTCAATTAATTTTATCACAACAATTATTAACATGAAACCCCCTGCTCTATCACAATATCAAACTCCTTTATTTGTCTGATCCGTCCTGATTACTGCTGTTTTACTCCTATTATCATTACCAGTCCTAGCAGCAGGGATCACTATACTATTGACGGATCGAAATCTAAACACAACTTTCTTTGACCCTGCAGGGGGAGGCGATCCTATTCTTTACCAACATTTATTCTGATTCTTTGGCCATCCGGAAGTTTATATTCTTATCCTACCTGGTTTTGGCATCATCTCACATGTAGTTACTTATTATTCAGGGAAAAAAGAGCCTTTTGGGTATATAGGAATAGTTTGAGCAATAATATCTATTGGGTTCCTAGGTTTTATTGTGTGGGCTCATCATATATTCACTGTCGGCTTAGATGTTGATACACGAGCCTACTTTACATCCGCCACAATAATTATTGCAATTCCTACTGGAGTAAAAGTGTTCAGCTGACTAGCAACTTTACACGGAGGGAATATTAAATGATCCCCTGCTATACTATGAGCCCTAGGATTTATTTTCCTCTTTACTGTAGGCGGATTGACTGGAATTGTCCTAGCTAATTCATCTTTAGATATTGTACTACACGATACATATTACGTGGTCGCTCACTTCCACTATGTACTATCTATGGGAGCTGTATTCGCAATTATCGCTGGCTTTGTTCATTGATTTCCCTTATTCACAGGCTATTCTCTCAGCTCAACTTGAGCTAAAATTCATTTCGCCATTATATTTATTGGTGTAAACATAACATTTTTCCCTCAACATTTCCTAGGTCTATCTGGAATGCCTCGACGATACTCTGACTATCCAGATGCTTACACAACCTGAAACACTGTCTCATCTATAGGGTCTTTTATTTCACTAACAGCTGTTATCGTAATAGCATTCATAATCTGGGAAGCATTTGCATCAAAACGAGAAGTATGTTCAGTTGAACTAACTACAACAAATATCGAATGAATATATGGATGCCCTCCACCTTATCATACTTTCGAAGAACCTGTATATATTAATTCTAAATAATAAGAAAGGAAGGAATCGAACCCCCTAAAATTGGTTTCAAGCCAACTTCATAACCTTTATGTCTTTCTCAATGAGGTATTAGTATAATAATACATAACTTTGTCAAGGTTAAGCTACAGGCGAAACTCCTGTATATCTCTATGGCGTATCCATTTCAAATAGGCTTACAAGATGCCACATCACCTATTATAGAAGAATTAACAAATTTTCATGACCATGCATTAATAATTGTATTTTTAATTAGCTCTCTAGTTTTATATATTATTTCTGCTATATTAACTACTAAACTTACCCATACCAGCACGATAGATGCTCAAGCAGTAGAAACAATCTGAACTATTTTACCCGCTATTATTTTAGTTTTAATTGCACTACCTTCCCTGCGCATTCTTTATATAATAGACGAAATTAATAATCCTACTCTAACCATTAAGACAGTAGGCCATCAATGATACTGAAGCTATGAGTACACCGATTATGATGAACTAAATTTTGACTCTTATATAATCCCTACCTCCGAATTAAAACCTGGTGATCTCCGCCTACTTGAAGTAGATAATCGCGCAGTCCTGCCAATAGAAATAACAATTCGCGTTCTAGTAACATCTGAAGATGTTCTTCATTCATGAGCAGTCCCCTCTCTAGGTTTAAAAACCGATGCTATCCCCGGGCGATTAAACCAAACTACTCTTTTAGCAACTCGCCCAGGCTTATATTATGGACAATGCTCCGAAATCTGTGGCTCTAATCACAGCTTCATGCCCATCGTCCTTGAACTTGTACCTTTAAAGATTTTCGAAAAATGATCTTCATCAATAATTTAATTTCATTAAGAAGCTACAGCAGCATTAACCTTTTAAGTTAAAGAACGAGAGTTCAGGCCTCTCCTTAATGAAATGCCACAACTCGACACTTCAACATGATTTATTACAATTATCTCTATACTTTTAACATTATTTATTTTATTTCAATTAAAAATTTCAAAATTTATATATCCTAATATACCTGAATCTAAGTCATTAAAGACTATCAAACAAAACACCCCTTGAGAATCTAAATGAACGAAAATTTATTCGCCTCTTTCGCTACCCCAACAATAATAGGACTTCCTATCGTTATTTTAATTATTATATTTCCTAGTATGATATTTCCCACTCCTAACCGACTTATTACAAACCGACTAACCACCCTTCAACAATGATTAATCCAATTAACATCTAAACAAATAATAACTATTCACAATAAAAAAGGCCAAACATGAACACTTATATTAATATCCTTAATTTTATTTATCGGTTCAACAAATCTATTAGGATTATTACCCCACTCCTTCACTCCTACTACCCAACTCTCTATAAATCTTGGCATAGCAATTCCTCTATGAGCAGGAGCAGTGATTACCGGATTTCGATATAAAACCAAAGCCTCATTAGCCCATTTCCTGCCCCAAGGAACTCCTCTCCCATTAATTCCTATATTAATTATCATCGAAACTATTAGCTTATTTATCCAACCTATAGCATTAGCTGTACGACTTACAGCTAACATTACAGCCGGACATCTTCTTATCCATTTAATTGGAGGCGCCACACTAGTACTCTCAAGTATCAGCCCAACTACCGCACTCATTACATTTATTATTCTAATAATATTAACTATCCTTGAATTTGCAGTAGCATTAATTCAAGCTTATGTTTTTACATTACTAGTCAGTCTTTATCTGCATGATAATACCTAATGACCCACCAAACTCATGCTTATCATATAGTCAACCCTAGTCCCTGACCACTAACTGGTGCTCTATCAGCCCTACTTTTAACATCCGGCCTGGTAATATGATTCCACTTTAACTCAACTAATCTTATTATATTAGGATTATTAGGTAATATACTCACTATATATCAATGATGACGTGATGTAATCCGAGAAGGAACCTTTCAAGGACACCATACACCAATTGTCCAAAAGGGCTTACGCTACGGAATAATCCTTTTTATCGTATCAGAAGTATTTTTCTTTGCTGGATTCTTCTGAGCCTTCTACCACTCAAGCCTAGCCCCTACACATGAACTCGGGGGATATTGACCCCCTGCCGGTATTAAACCCTTAAATCCACTAGAAGTCCCCCTACTCAATACATCCGTCCTATTAGCTTCAGGCGTCTCCATTACCTGAGCCCACCATAGCTTAATAGAGGGAAATCGAAAACATATAATTCAAGCCCTTCTTATTACAATCGCCCTAGGGGTATACTTTACCCTACTCCAAGCAGCAGAATATTACGAGGCACCATTTACTATCTCAGATGGTGTTTACGGCTCTACATTTTTTATATCCACAGGATTCCATGGTTTCCACGTCATTATTGGCTCGACATTCCTAATAATTTGTCTCCTACGACAATTCAACTTCCATTTTACATCAAAACACCACTTTGGCTTTGAAGCAGCAGCATGATACTGACATTTCGTAGATGTAGTTTGACTATTCCTATATGTATCAATTTACTGATGAGGTTCATATTCTCTTAGTATTACTAGTACAATTGACTTCCAATCAATTAGCCTCGGTATAGCCCGAGAGAGAGTAATTAATATATTCCTTGCCTTAATAACAAATATTTTATTAGCTTCATTACTTGTAACAATCGCATTTTGACTGCCCCAATTAAATATTTATTCAGAAAAAGCAAGTCCTTATGAATGTGGCTTTGATCCAATGGGCTCCGCACGCCTTCCTTTTTCTATAAAATTTTTCCTCATTGCCATTACATTTCTGCTATTTGATCTAGAAATTGCCCTACTTCTTCCCCTTCCATGGGCCTCTCAGACAAATAATTTAAATATAATAACCACTATGGCCCTAGCCCTTATTTTTTTACTCGCTATAAGTCTAGCCTATGAATGATTACATCAAGGCCTTGAATGGACCGAATATGATAATTAGTTTAATAAAAACAAATGATTTCGACTCATTAAATTATGATAACTTTCATAATTATCAAATGTCTCTAGTCTACATAAATGCCGCCCTCGCATTTTCTATTTCTATATTAGGACTTTTAATATATCGAACACATTTAATATCATCTCTGCTATGTTTAGAAGGAATAATATTATCTCTCTTTACTCTAGGGGCAATAACAATTTTAATCACACACTTTACATTAGCGAGTATATTACCAATTGTACTTCTAGTATTCGCCGCATGTGAAGCAGCTGTTGGTTTATCACTATTAGTTATAGTATCAAATACATATGGTGCCGATTTTGTCCAAAACCTAAATTTATTACAATGCTAAAACTTATTATCCCTTCTATTATAATAATCCCCCTCACCTGATTAAGTAATAAAAAGAATATCTGAATCAACACAACCCTCTATAGCTTATTAATTGCTATAACAACCTTAAATCTCTTTCATCAGCCAGATGACAATGCCCTTTACTTTTCTACCACTTTTTATTCTGACTCCCTTTCCACTCCTCTCCTTATACTAACAACATGACTCTTACCATTAATAATTATTGCCAGCCAAAATCACCTCATAAATGAAATAGAAACACGGAAAAAAACATATATTTCAATACTAGTTTTACTTCAAATTTTTCTCATTATAACATTTTCTGCTACAGAACTAATCTTATTTTATATCCTATTTGAAGCCACCCTTGTACCTACCCTAATCCTCATTACCCGTTGAGGTAACCAAACAGAACGTTTAAATGCCGGATTATACTTTTTATTTTATACACTAATTGGCTCTCTCCCCTTATTAGTTGCCCTCGTCTACATTCAAAATATACTAGGCACACTCAATATTTCCATTACCCATATCTGAACTCAAAACATTTTAAACTCTTGATCAAATGACTTCTTATGATTAGCATGCATAATAGCATTCCTAGTAAAAATACCATTATATGGGCTTCACTTGTGGCTACCAAAAGCCCATGTTGAAGCCCCTGTTGCCGGCTCAATAGTACTAGCAGCAGTACTCCTGAAACTTGGAAGCTATGGTATAATACGTATTACAACTTTACTTAATCCCCTAACAGAATTTATATTATATCCTTTTTTAACTCTTTCTTTATGAGGAATACTTATAACTAGCTCTATCTGCTTACGTCAAACAGACCTTAAATCCCTCATTGCCTATTCCTCCGTAAGCCATATGGCCCTAGTAATTGTAGCCATTCTTATTCAAACTCCTTGAAGCTTCATAGGAGCAACAGCCCTAATAATTGCTCATGGTCTAACTTCATCCATATTATTTTGCTTAGCTAATACCAACTATGAACGCATCCACAGTCGTACTATAATTTTAGCTCGGGGTTTACAGACAATTTTACCAATCATGGCTACCTGGTGACTTCTAGGCAGTTTAACCAACCTTGCTCTACCACCAACAATTAACTTAATTGGCGAACTATTTATTATCCTTTCCTCCTTTTCCTGATCATATATTACAATATTATTAACAGGACTAAACGTAGTAATTACAGCCCTATACTCCTTATATATGTTAATTTTAACACAACGAGGAAAATACCCTCAACATGTTCAAACAATTAACCCATCATTCACACGAGAAAATGCTCTAATAGCCCTACACATTCTACCCTTAATTCTTCTTACATTTAGTCCTAAACTTATCCTAGGGCCTACATTCTGTAAATATAGTTTAATAAAAACATTAGATTGTGAATCTAATAATAGAGGTTAACACCTTCTTATTTACCGAGAAAGACTGCAAGAACTGCTAATTCATGCCTCCATGCTTAAACGCATGGCTTTTTCACTTTTAAAGGATAGAAGTAATCCGTTGGTCTTAGGAACCAAAAATTTGGTGCAACTCCAAATAAAAGTAATAAACTGCTTCTTAACTTTTATATTAGCCTCACTATTAGTATTATTATTACCAGTAACAATAGCCTTCCTACCCGTTTATAAAACCAATAAATATCCCTATTATGTAAAAATAGCCATTTCATACGCATTCTTTATTATTTTAATTCCTACTCTCTTATTTATTAATTTTGGCCACGAGGCAATTATCTCTAACTGACATTGAATAACCCTTCAAACAATAAAATTAACTATAAGCTTTAAACTAGACTACTTTTCATTAATTTTTATGCCAGTAGCTTTATTTGTTACTTGATCAATTATAGAGTTCTCTATATGATATATACATTCAGACCCCAACATCAATCGATTTTTCAAATATCTTCTAATATTCTTAATTACAATAATAATTCTAGTTACCGCTAATAATTTATTTCAACTATTTATTGGTTGAGAAGGAGTTGGGATCATATCATTTCTTCTAATCGGATGATGATATGGCCGTACAGACGCAAACACTGCCGCCTTACAAGCCATTCTTTATAACCGTATTGGCGATGTCGGTTTTATCCTAGCAATAGCATGATTCATAGCCTATTCAAATTCTTGAGAACTACACCAGATCCTAATAACTGAAAGTAAAAACAATAATTTACCACTATTAGGTTTAATCCTAGCTGCTACAGGAAAATCAGCCCAATTTGGACTACACCCTTGACTACCCTCTGCAATAGAAGGTCCAACGCCTGTTTCAGCATTACTCCACTCAAGTACTATAGTTGTTGCCGGCATTTTTCTCCTAATTCGATTTTATCCTCTAGTAGAGAATAACAAGTTAGCTAAAATATTAATCTTAGTGCTAGGTGCGCTAACAACACTATTTGCAGCTATCTGCGCTCTCACCCAAAATGATATTAAAAAAATTGTAGCCTTCTCAACATCCAGTCAGCTAGGCTTAATAATAGTAACAATTGGCATTAACCAACCACATCTAGCATTCCTACACATCTGCACCCACGCATTCTTTAAAGCCATGCTATTCATATGTTCCGGTTCAATCATTCATAATCTAAACGACGAACAAGATATCCGAAAAATAGGCGGTCTATTCAAAGCCATACCATTCACCACCACAGCCCTTATTATTGGAAGCTTAGCACTAACAGGTACCCCATTCTTAACAGGCTTTTACTCAAAAGACCTAATTATCGAAACTGCTAATACGTCGTATACCAACGCCTGAGCCCTTCTAATTACACTAATTGCAACCACCCTAACAGCCGTCTACAGTACGCGCATCTTATATTATGTGTTACTTGGACAACCACGATTTAATGCTTTAACCTTAATTAACGAAAATAATCCCCTCCTAATTAATCCTATCAAACGTCTATTAATTGGAAGTATTTTTGCCGGATTTTTAATTTCACTAAATTTACCACCAATAACAACACCACAAATAACCATACCAACATACTTAAAAATTACCGCCTTACTAATCACTCTAATAGGCTTTACTTTAGCCTTAGAACTTAGTATATTAACACAAAACCTAAAATTATCCCCAACTCGAAATCACTATAATTTCTCAAATATGCTTGGTTATTTCCCTATCACAATTCACCGCTTTATCCCATTTACCAGCTTACTAATAAGCCAAACGCTAGCCTCAATAGTTCTAGACTTAACTTGAATTGAGATATCATTACCCAAACTTACCTCTAACATTCAAAAAATCTACTCTACTGCAGTTTCTAGTCAAAAAGGACTTATTAAATCTTACTTCCTCTCTTTTATAATCACTCTCTCAATTAGCCTTTTAATCCTTAATTCCCTCGCGTAATTTCTATTACTACCACAATACATGTTACCAAAGATCACCCTGACACAATTACAAGCCAAAACCCGTAACTATATAGTGCCGCAATACTTATAGGCTCTTCACTAAAAAATCCTGTATCACCAGTGTCGTAAAGATACCAATCCCCCTCCCCATGAAAATTTAATACAATTTCCAACTTAATATCTTCCTCTAACGTTGTATATACAATTAACAACAATTCTCCTATAATACCCATAATTAATGTTAAAAGAACAGTAGTATTAGAAGACCATACCTCAGGATATTCCTCTATAGCCATTGCCGTAGTATAACCAAATACAACCAACATTCCCCCCAAATAAATTAAAAACACTATTAACCCTAAGAACGAACCACCATAATTCAACACAATTCCACAACCAATCCCCCCGCTAATAATCAATCCAATACCCCCATAAATTGGTGAGGGCTTTGTAGAAAACCCTACGAAACTAACTACAAAAATAGTACTCAAAATAGTCACAATATATGTCATCATAATTTCCACATGGACTCAACCACGACCTATGACATGAAAAATCATCGTTGTTTTTCAACTACAGAAACTTTATGAATAACATTCGAAAAACTCATCCACTAATAAAAATAGTTAACAGCTCTTTTATTGACCTCCCAGCACCCTCAAATATCTCATCATGATGAAACTTTGGCTCCTTACTGGGAATTTGTTTAATTGCACAAATCCTAACCGGACTATTTCTAGCTATACACTACACATCAGACACCATAACAGCTTTCTCCTCCGTCACACATATCTGCCGAGATGTAAATTACGGCTGACTAATCCGATATCTCCACGCCAATGGAGCCTCTATATTCTTTATTTGCCTGTTCCTCCATGTAGGACGAGGACTCTACTATGGCTCCTACATATTCCTTGAAACATGAAACATTGGTGTGCTACTTCTATTTGCAGTTATAGCTACTGCTTTTATAGGATACGTGCTCCCTTGAGGCCAAATATCATTCTGAGGAGCAACAGTCATCACCAATCTACTTTCAGCTATCCCCTATATCGGCACTAATCTCGTAGAATGAATCTGAGGAGGTTTCTCTGTTGATAAGGCCACTTTAACCCGCTTTTTCGCCTTTCACTTTATTCTTCCCTTCATCGTAGCCGCACTCGCAGGAGTACATCTCCTATTCTTACATGAAACCGGTTCAAATAACCCATCAGGATTAAACTCAGACACGGACAAAATCCCTTTTCACCCTTATTATACTATCAAAGATATTCTAGGGGCCTTAATCATAATTACCACTCTATCCTCCCTAGTCCTATTTACCCCAGATATATTAGGAGACCCAGACAACTATATCCCCGCAAATCCCCTTAACACACCACCTCACATTAAGCCAGAATGATATTTCCTATTTGCCTATGCAATCCTACGATCAATCCCTAACAAACTTGGGGGAGTCATAGCACTTGTCTTATCAATTGCAATCCTAATAATCATTCCACTCCTCCACACAGCTAAGCAACGAAGTATAATATTTCGACCAATAAGTCAATGTATATTCTGAATTCTAGTAGCAGACCTAGCTACACTAACCTGAATCGGAGGTCAGCCAGTCGAACACCCATTTGTAGTAATCGGTCAATTAGCTTCCATAATCTACTTCCTACTAATCCTCTTAATTATACCTATGACAAGCATAATTGAAAATCAACTTTTAAAATGAAGAATTAGAGCCTTAGTAGTATAGTTAATACACTGGTCTTGTAAACCAGAACCGGAGACTTATATCTCCCTAAGACATCAAGGAAGAAGCAACTGCCCCACCATCAGCACCCAAAGCTGATATTCTTTTAAACTATTCCTTG